GCGAAAATGCTCAATTTTCATAAGATCTTCTTGACTCTTATTCATAAGGTCCAATAATGTATATATATTGGACCTTATGAGGCAATTATAAACTCTGGGAGACAATTCGAATTGATCAATAAAAATAGATTTCAATGCTATTTTGTTTTTTCCGACTTTATCTAATTTATTGTGAAAAGTAAAGGGGGATAAAGGAACCATATGTTGGTTGTCCTCTAAAAGTAAGTTTTCTTCTTCCTTATATAAAAAGGGAATAAATAAATCAATCAAATTCCGGGAGGCTTCATGAAGTGCTTCTTTCGGAGTTAAACTGCCATTTGTCCATATTTCGAGAAAGAGTATCTCTTGTTTTTCATTCCCATTCCCATTTCCATAGGAATGAATACTATGATTCACGTTTCGAACAGGCATGAATACAGCATCTACAGGATAACTTCCATCTTGAAAGTTATGTGGCATCTTTATAAGATATCCGCGATTTCTTTCAATTTCTAATCCAATACGTAAATTTATTGGTTCTGTCAAGCTAGCTATATGTTGTGTATTGTCGACAATTTCTACATAAGGTGGTAAGATGATATCTCGAGCAGTTACATATCCAGGACCTCTAACACAAATAGACGCGTCACAAGTTCCATATAGATTACTTCTCAATACAATTTCTTTCAAATTCATTATAATTTCGTGGGCCGATTCTTGAATACCCGTTATAGTAGAATATTCGTGGGAGACGTTCTCAGATTTTACACGTGTGATACATGTTCCTTCTATTTCTCCAAGCAAAGCTCTTCGCATCGCAATGCCTATTGTGTCGGCTTGTCCTTTCATAAGTGGAGACAGAATAAATCGACCATAATAAAGGCGTTTACTGTCTGTTCTTGATTCAACACACTTCCACTGTAGTGTCCGAGTAGATACTGTTACTTTCTCTCGAACCATAGTAATAATATTTTTTTTGATTGAATTATTTATTTCTCTTGTTTCTCTTGAAATTTCTTCACTGTTTATTTCTATACACGTCTTTTTTTCGGAGGTCTACAGCCATTATGTGGCATAGGGGTTACATCCCGTACAAAAGTTAATAGTATACCACTTCTACGAATAGCTCGTAATGCGGCGTCTCTTCCGAGACCGGGACCTTTTATCATGACTTCTGCTCGTTGCATACCTTGATCTACTACTGTACGAATAGCAACTGATGCTGCAGTTTGAGCGGCAAAGGGTGTCCCTCTTCTTGTACCCTTGAATCCACAAGTACCGGCCGAGGACCAGGAAACCACCCGACCTCGTACATCTGTAACTGTAACAATGGTATTATTGAAACTTGCTTGAACATGAATAACTCCCTTTGGTATTTTACGTGCACTTTTACGTGCACCAATACGTACATTTCTACGTAAACCAGTTCTCGGTATACCTTTTGCCATATTGTATCATCTCATAAATATGAGTCAGAAATATATGGATATATCCATTTCATGTCAAAACAGATTCTTTATTTGTATTTGTACGCTGAGCTCTTTAGTGAGTCTGATTATCCCTTTATCCTTGTCTTTGTTTATGTCTCGGATTGGCACAAATTACTCTAATGCGACCCCGTCTACGGATTAGTCGACATTTTTCACAAATTTTACGAACGGAAGCTCTTATTTTCATATTTGTCATTCCTTATCTTAATTCTGAATCTACTTCTCGATAGAAAATAGGTTTCTTGGAATTTTTTATCTTGAATCGTATTGAATAAAAATCACCTAATCCTTCAAATCTTTGTTTCGGAGTCGATAAATTATACGTCCTCTGGTTGAATCATAACGACTTACTTCAATTTTGACTTTATCTCCGGGAAGTATCCGTATAAAACTACGCCGGATCTTTCCCGAAACATAACCTAGAATCAGATCCTCATTATCTAAACGAACCCGGAACATGCCATTGGGAAGCGATTCAGTAATTAAACCTTCATGAATCCATTTTTGTTCTTTCATTCCAGGTAAAGCCCCCTTGAGGTATCAACTAATGGAGGAGAAACGATATTAGACAACTCACCCCCTTATCTTTTTTTTTTTACAAATAGGAAGAGGTTTCGGATTTCATTTGGATATTAAATGGATTACCATATATAACATAAAATTTCTCCGCCGATTCCTTCTAGTCGAGCCTCCCGATCTGTCATTATACCCCGAGAAGTAGAAAGAATTACAATCCCTATCCCACCTAAAATTCTAGGAATTCGTTGAGAGTTAGAATAAATTCGTAGACCGGGTCGGCTGATCCGTTTTAAATTTAACAAATTCCTATAGGGTCTTTTCCTATTCCTGCTATGTCGCAGGGTTAAAACTAAAAAATTTTGGTTTTTTTCTCGATGTTTTCTGACGTTTTCGATAAAACCTTCTCGGAAAAGTATTTTAACAATATTTTCGGTAATATTAGTAGATGCTATGCGAACAACTCTTTTTCTATCCATATCAGCATTTCGTATAGAGGTTATTATCTCAGCAATAGTGTCTCTACCCATGATGAACTCAAACTTTTGGTGTCTCAAAATTGGATATAATTAACATGTTTTTTTATTGGTTTATGAATATAAAAATTTTAAGGTATATACGCGAAACACAAGCTACGAATTAATCTAGTTCTTAAACTATTTCTTTTCAAATACCCCAAAAATATAAGATCTCTTTTTATTTTATAATACTTCTATAATACTTCGGGAGCTAATGAAACTATTTTAGTAAAATTTAATTGTCTCAATTCGCGGGGGATTGCCCCAAAAATGCGAGTTCCTTTTGGGTTTCCTTCTTGATCAATTACAACTGCAGCATTGTCATCATATCGTATTATCATACCGCTGTCACGTTTAAGTTCTTTACAGGTACGAACAATTACAGCTCTGACTACTTCTGATTTTTCTAGGGGCATATTTGGTACTGCTTCTTTGATCACAGCAACAATAACGTCACCAATATGAGCATATCGGCGATTACTAGCTCCTATGATTCGAATACACATCAATTTTCGAGCCCCGCTGTTATCCGCTACATTTAAATAGGTCTGAGGTTGAATCATATAAATTTTTGAGTCTATTCTTCCAATGCAAAGGATGAAAAAAATAAAAGAAATATTGTTTGTCTAAGTCTAAAAAAAGAAACCTGCGATTTTGTTTCATCCCCAAGACTCATTTCTGTCGGTTCTATATTTTTATCCCGAAATAATAAATTGAGTTCGTATAGGCATTTTGGATGCTGCTATTAAAATAGCCCTTTTAGCTATATTTTCGGTTACTCCACCCATTTCATATAGTATTCGCCCCGGTTTAACAACAGCTACCCAATATTCAGGGGATCCTTTCCCTGAGCCCATACGTGTTTCAGCAGGTCTTACTGTAACTGGTTTATCTGGAAAGAGCCGGACCCATATTTTTCCACCACGGCGTGCATTTCGTGTCATTGCTCGGCGACCTGCTTCGATTTGTCTCGATGTGATCCAAGCGGGTTCAAGTGCTTGAAGAGCATATTTACCGAAACAAATATGATTACCTCGATAAGATATTCCCTTCATTCTTCCTCTATGTTGTTTACGGAATTTAGTTCTTTTGGGGTTATAGTTGATGGTTGTTTCGGAATTTCATCTCTACTACAGAGCTGGACGTGAGAGTTTCTTCTCATCCAGCTCCTCGCGAATAAAAGGATTCAAAATTGAATTTCAATTAATTTGAATAGCTATTAGAACATTTTTAGAAAAGATTTTATTTTTTTCTAACGTCCTAATAAATCTTTATTGTCTTTTGTCCTTTATCCGAGTTTACCAATTCAAAAAAAGAAAGTTTTCGCGGGCGAATATTGACTCTTGCAATCTCTATTTCAGTCCTAGCACTTGTTCGTTACTTTTCCGAATAGATGAATTAATTTCCGGTTCATTTCGCCATCCTAACTAGTGAATTATTAAGATTCATTTGTTTAATAAAATCTTTTGCATTCACAGGTTCCTTCGTTTCCACCACTTCGTACTAAATGATTAGGTCAGAATTCTACAACGGAGCTCATAATCCAATTTATTCTTGAGTCAACCTTCTTAGTCTTTATTGACTCGAAGCTCTTGAGTTTTTTCTTCTCTTCTATCAGAAATTCCTTGAAAATTTCATTATGTATGAATCAATTAGTATTGATGCTTTATTACATTGTCTTTTATGAGATAACCCACAGACCTTCCATATTAGAATTCTATATCATTGATATTCTTTTTCTCTCTTTCTCTCATCCTTCCATTTATCCACACCTTTCTTCTGTAATTTTGCTTTAAAAAAGTTTAATTATTTCAGTTGCTACAAAGATATGACTTATTTAACATATCTTGACTGGTTCTTTAGATCCAGATAATATGAAGTGATGAATTGGTTTTCATACTATCGGGTCGGTCTTTTGTAACCCTAACCCTAAAAAAAAACCAACGAGTCACACACTAAGCATAGCAATTATATCAAAAGGTCAATTGAATTTTTATTCAACCCTATAGAATTAAGAATTAGTTTGATTGGTAGGAAAAAGAATGAACGAGTTTCTCCCTTTTTCCTTCTATCAATAGATAGAAGGAAAAAACAATGAAAGTTTTCTTATTCCTCTTCCTTGTCTATAAAAATCCAAATTTTGATGCCCAAAACCCCATAGATAGTCCGAACTGTATAGGAACAATAATTTATTTTAGCTCGAATGGTTTGTAGGGGAACCCTGCCCTCTCTGATCCATTCGACACGGGCAATTTCTTTTCCGTCGATACGCCCTGCAATTTGTACTTGAATTCCTTTTGTATCCGCTTGTTCAGTTAATTCAATAGCCTTTTTCATTGCTTTTCGAAATGAAACTCTATTTTTTAATTGTCCGGCTATAAATTCTGCAAGAATATTAGGGTTCCCGTAAGGTTTTGCAATTCTTGTGATAGCAATGTTAAGTTTTCGATTCACATAATGAAATTTTTTTTGTAGATTCATTTGTAATTCTTCGACC